GATTCTTCCCCTCGTTCTTAATATCTTGGACATCTCATTTCCATGCAACGCATTCTTTTCGATCTTGTACCCGCTTGCTTCGCATAGGCTACACAAGCGGTACACTGAACACCAACCCAATCTCGATGAAAAAGTAGAAGCAACTAAAGAAGGGTGACGAAGCTTCTTTGCATCCCATAGTGCTGTCGCACTAAGCGACTACCGTTCCAGAGTCGTACAACGAAGTGATTAGCATACCAGAGTGACGCAAGGCTCTAAGCTCGTACCTTATAAGTAAGCTCTTTATGCTCTCTCCGCTCGCTCCTTTTCGTAGCGTAGATCTTTCTTCTCTTAAGATAAGAGATTTTGAGAAGAGTGAGTGCGCTTTCGAAAGTTTCGACTTTTCGATCTTTCTTCCCTTACAACCCTAAAAAAATGTCATACTGCGATCAAGGAGGAACTATCTTTCTTAGACGAGAAGCCCCCTTATTGGAAAAATAATATTATTTACGATAATTTAAGGGTCGTCATTCTGAGAGAGAAAGGAGAACCTCCCATTGATGATCCGAAGTTGGACTAATTTGGAAACATTGGGCAATTTACTTTATACCTACTATTCCGTCTGGTTTTTGGTTCCTAGTCTGATTTTATTAGTAGCCATGATTGGGGCTATAGTACTGACTATGCACAGGACTACTAAGGTGAAAAGACAGGATGTATTCCGACGAAATGCTATTGATTCTAGGAGGACTATAATGAGGGGGATGACAGATCTACTCACGATCAACTAAAAGGAGAAGTCGCGCCGAAAGGAGCATATTGGTTCGAATCCAATTCATGATTCCGGTTAGGAATATTCTATTTGTTCAAAATCTTTCCCTGACTTGATTGATGCAACTTGGATACGAGACCACAATTTTCTTTTCTTTTTTCTAAAGCTTGGGATACCCGACTCGAGAACCCCTGAAGCGCACTGGAAGCATCTCAAGGAAAAGAGAGAAGTCAAATATCGTAGGCTTTAGATAAGATTCCCTAGTAGATAGCTAAGCTAAGAGAGTGCTCCGGAAGAGCTAATATTCAAAATTCTTTCCCTTTCTTTCACCGAGGAGGCTAACTAGATAGATGGTTGGTCTAAGGAAGAGAAGAATATGAGCTATATTTTCATCCCTTTTCAGTTCCTTTCCTTATCCTTAGAACAGTAGGGTTTGAAGCTGGCAAAGTCAATCAATCCAGCAGTCAAAGGGGCAAGTGCAGTCACTCAACCAACGCCTTTCAAGCAATATCTTAAGTAGGGGTAGGGCTCTTAGGCAGCAATAGAAATGACTCTGACAACCTGTCTCAATCTTTACCTCTCCAGGATCAAGAAAGACCTCTTCTTCTAATTAATATTTTTATCTCTGGGGAGTTTTCAAGCCAATCTATAAGTTTCTTTTCTTTAAAGCCTTGAAGTGAAAATTTTACTTTCAAGTGAAGCAAATAACCTTCGACTTTGGTTGTTTGGCCCGCTTCTGCAACACCTCTCTCGTCAAACGATGCGTAGGGAGAGCCTTCCAAGTCGGATCAAAAGACATCCCTTGGTACAACGGAATATCCCTGACCCGCGGTACATACCGCAACATTAGATCCTTCAGACACCCTTTCATGTCCGAGACCACCTCTGTCATGGCTTCGATATCATCAACAGGACTGATAATGGATGTAAAAGTCGATTTTCGGACTCGCTTGGCTAAGACAATAATCTTAGACAAGGAGAAGAACGACAAATAGAATTGCACAAAAATATCAGCTTCCGTAATATCAATCTTCTATGGAAAGACGGGATGATACGAGGGTAACTGCTCCTAGTGAGAGACACTGGCACTGGTAGCAATTCGGGTTTCACCTTATCGCCAGCATAGGCCTTCTGCAAAGAGGCCGCACACTGCTTTAAATACAAAGCAACGTGCAACCAACCTGATTTCCGACCTAGCCCCTCCGGTCTTGCCAATGAGCTTGTCAACCGAGTCTCAGTGCTTTGGATATTGAACGAATCTACTCTCTGAAATTTCTATTAAAGAGAAGGCCGGTTAGAAAGTCATGCTAGCCGTTTAGTTACCGGCCGGCTAAAAAAGGTGTGCAAGGGTCTGAAAGAGTTCACGCCGCTTTGCAAGCAAGTTGATTAGCTAACAACTTCCAGCGGCCTCGATTCCACTCAAGGATCTCTCTCACGAGAGGCAGTAAGAGCTTCACTATAGCAGTCAAGCAGTGATAGCTCTACAGTCTACCTTTATTCATGTATTTGGCTCCCTGAGCCACCATTTCGTTCGCCCTTCCCTGTCTCACTGAGCCGCCTAACCAAGTAGCTGTCGGCCGTTCTATCATTCGAATCTTCCTTCCTCCCGTCTTGCTGGATCCTGTACCTGCTTATCACTGTGCTCTTGGTAAGGGGGCTTTAGTCTCGGAAGTTTCCTAGCATTGGAGTTTGATCTCTAAGTCGTTCATTCTTCAAGGCATAATCTTTCGTGACAAGCGGAGGAGCAGGCAACAAGAGCAAGTAGAGTGAAAGTATCCTCATGGGCCAAACAAGAAGAGGTTTAGCCCCAACATCAAATTAATGCATTGATGAAAGGCGGTGTAAACATCGTCTATCTCTCTCTCTCTCTCTGACCAAGTGGCTCTTAGGGATTTTGTGAAAGGAGACAGACTTCAAGCTACTAATAAGTCCTATAAAGATCGAGAAGGAAGGGGTCGATAGTTAGCTGCACAGCAAGCAATCCACCTAACGGGAATCAATCCCAGATAAAGTACATAAAGTACATGTGGTCTCGTGATTAGACGAAGAGATTACTCCATCATGCGCACCAAACCAATCCATCTTCTATATACGCAACCTCTGAGATACAAGGAAGATCCATGTCACACAAAAGCTTAGAGATACTCGTGAATGCAAGCTTCTGGAGTGGGATGGATAATCCTGCTTAGATTGTTGGCAAAGAAAAAGATCTCCAGAATTCTCTGGAAAACTCTTATTCATTGAGGGAATAGCCCGTTTCCTGAAAGATTTCCTTTGAGCAAGTCTCCCGGCGAAAAAGGAAAACAATAGAAGGAAAGGGTAAAACATATTCTATTTTCCGACCTTTTTTTCTCCTAGTCCGGAGATCTAACAGTTGATTAGGTCAGTACCGGAATGCCACTTGACCTTACCGAAGCGCGTTCAGGCCCTCGGTAGCCTATGAATAAGATAATCTGAGGTTCAAATGTCTTTGTGCGTAGTTTGTTCATAGGCGATCTAGTTGGTGCTTAGTCTGTCGACTCTATCCCCGAATCGATAAAAAGTAAGTCTTTCTCGTGTGAATGACTAGTTATAGTTAGGGCCGGTGTCACATGGAAAAGGAAGAGGAAAGATGAATCTGTTGAAGTGAATGGTCCTTGCCCGGATGCTACCTCCATGCAATGAATTTGGTAAACTAGCGTATCTTCATTTCCTTCTTCTCGCCCTCTGATACGTCCACCTACGACCACTTGCTCGATTCCCATCAGGTTTGGAACCCTACCTATCTGACTTTCTTACTTAAGCGCCCTTTGTTCCAGGAGGTGAGGAACGAAGTAGCTCGACTGAAAGGAGAGGAATTGCTTTTTCTCTCCTGATTGGGTTCTTCCTCATCAATCTTCTCTTTCTACCTGGTCTACAATCAACACTTTTGCTTCTGGTCTGATCTTCATCAGCAGCGGCTTTGGCAGTCGTTCCTGAGTTGCCCATTGGGAAATCCCCTTGAATATAACCCTAAAAGATGGTTTAGACTCCTCTCCAAGGTTTGAGATCGCAAAATAGGTAAGTGGGCTAGTCCATGAGAAGTCGACGATGATCCCCTCTATTTTTGTCAGAAGTTTGCTTCACTCATTGTTATTAGTCTTTATTGTGAATGCTAACTTTCCCATCCAATTGGGTTAGTGTTCGGAAAGTGTTCACTTGACCGCTACTGTAATGGGCATGCTCTCAATCATTTGCATTGATTGGCTTCCTTTAGTCTGGCATGATAGTTCTGTGTACCAACCTTGCTACGTAAGAGAGACCGACATGCAAGCGATTACAGCTAGCCTCCTTATCTGCCTTACCAGTAGAGCTAGGGAGGAAGCCACTGATAGCTCTGACCCCTTTCGGATTGGCTCTCCGATCGGATAGGAACTATGCTTTGGTCTGACGGCAATAGGGGTTGTGTATAGAGACCAGAATCGGAAGTATCACCATGCAATGGTTCGTGAACATGGTGAAGTGATTGTCTCAGCTGGAGCCATTGGAAGCCCTCAGCTTCTGCTTCTAAGTGGGATAGGACCAAGGCCTTATCTCTCATCATGGGGAATCCCAGTTGCTCATCATCTTCCCTACGTGGGTCAATTTCTCTATGAACTAGCATTTCCATCCTGTCCATTAGAGCATTCTCTCATACAAGTTGTTGGCATCACTGACTCAGGTGCTTTCATAGAAGCAGCCTCTAATGCCATTCCATTTGCATCTCCAGATCGTTCTGTATTCCTCCGCTGCCATCTTCGCTTTTTGGCTCCTTGTCATTTGATCTGGGGGAATCAACCTCGAAGAAGGGAGCCTAGGAGCGTAGTTTGGCCTGTGTTCCAAATTCAATGCTAAAATTCCAGCTTCAAGCGTTCTGCAGCTCATAATCATATTATGGAAAATGAGGCGTGGGAAAACGGCACCGATTCTGTCCAATAACACAAAAAACTTATTTTTAAGTCCTTCGGCCTTCGCAAACAAACAGCCCGGCCAACCCAAGTAATCCCCCATAACATCAATCAGTACCGCAAAAGGCTCAAAATCTAAGTCTCCAGCAGCTGCGGAGCGGGGGATAAAGGAACAGCAGGATTACAACATTGCACAGGATCAATCAGAATGCGGGAGCGCAGAGCCTTTAAGAGATAGGGGGTGCGGGAGCATAATATAAAGACTCAAGATTCCCCCCGGTTTTTCATGCAGATTTGACCATGGTGTGCACCCCCCTTAACTTAACCCCTATTATGTAAGGGGG